AATCATATCTAACTGATTCCTTGGTTCGGACCGAAGAAGTAATGTCACTCGATTATTATCAAACTGACTGCAATCTTTTTCTGTCCGTGAGGATCCCAACAGAGCGCCTTCTAGTTCTAATAGGCCATGAACTAGATCAGAATCATTCTCAGCGAATCTATAAGAAGCGATCCAATTATTTTCATCAGGTCCGGGTGAAGACCAAAGATCTTGAGCGACCAATCCGGCAGAACAATTCAAAAGATAAAGAAGTATCGTTAATTTCTTCATGCTCGTTCCAAGTTCGAAGTACCATTTGTACAAATAAGAATCCCCTTCTTTACATGATTTCTTCTTCATATAGATAGATATAGGATCTACGGGGCAATTACTTAGAAGTACATTTTGTACAACAGCCCTTCCTATCTGATAGAAAAGGATCCCATGATCCTGAACCGATATTACCTGGGATCGCAAATCCCAAGTTTGTCTATGAAGAGCTGATCTAATTGTATTAGTTTCTATAATTGATTTCTTCTGTGTAATACTAATGGATAGGGCCTCATTGATAAGTGCTGCAAGATCTCGTGCATTGGAACCCATGGTTATGGACCCGAATCCGTTAGTATGGAACATTTTCTTTTCCAAGTGAAACCCTTTAGTATATGAAAGAATGAAAAAGTGCTTTCGTTGTTGTTGAATAAGAAGCCTTCGTATCTTAATGCATGTATTTAATTTATTCGGAGCTATTAGAGCGGGATCCACTTTTTGGGGAATATGAGTCGAACCAATAACAAGAATATTTCTAGTGGAATATCTTTCACAATCTTTGGAGAGATAGTTCTGTAATAGACCGAAGGATCTGTAATTCACATACAGATCATGAATGTTTGGAATCCATATTATGCAAGGAGACATTGCTCTTGCTAATGCGAATCGAAAGGTGATATCGACATAAAATCCGTATATACTCGGCGGCATATCTATAGTTAGCACATTCGTCATATCTATATCTAGCAGCTCCGTATCAAGATCAAGGTCATCATCAATATCGTCACTATCATCAATATCGATATCGTCACGATAATCACTATCGTCACTATCACTATCATCAAAATCAAAAAAAAAACCTCCAGGCTTGTAATACGAATACGGAAAGTTGTCCGGAAATATCGTAATGAAAGGAACATGGAAGTTTGTCGCTAGGTATTTGACCAAATAGGATCGTCCAGTTCCTATAGAACCTATCACTAAAATACCCCTAGAAGGGAATAGGGCTAAACGGAGCGAGAAGGGTTTTCCATGAGATGGGAAATGAAAACTATTAGCCCCACACGGGGTTTGTGAATAAGTGATTGTCTGATAATGAGCAAGGAATATCCGTCTTTCTGCTAAACAGGATCTATTGAACTTATAATTTATTAGATACTTTTTATGAATGCCAACTAAGTATCGTAAGTAAATTGATCCCGGTTGTTCAATCATTTGATAACCAGAGTCATTCTTTGATAAATGATCACTATGAGTCAGACTCAATAGAATTTGATCAATCTTTTTTTCTTTTTCGGTCGTTAAGGTGGAGAACTGAACCAAGAATTCTCTTTCTTCATCATCAACCAAATCACTGTTCGCGACCCAGGATTCTATTTTCTCATCAATCCAATCACCGTTCACCCCTTTTCTTTTTCTTATCAATGAATAGATCTCTTTACTTGTACGACTTAGATGTCTCGTATTTCTCGAAAAAGCGATTCGATTGATGGTATTTTGTATGATACTTCTGAGATCGATGAGATTGATATTCAAATATTTCTTCTTAGAACGTATTGATTTGACCCCATAAGCAGAAACCCGTATTTCTTCCAGAAAATCTCCTAATTGTTCCAGAGCAACTAGAAAGAGATTCTTTAACCAGAAAGAATTCAGTTCAGATTCAGATGTAGGATACCTATCCAAAAGTTTTTGCAACTCAATCATGTATGATGGAATCATCAAAGATTTGATCTTTTCTAACTCTGTCTGTAACTCACTAGAGGCTCGGGAAACAAAGATAAGATGTATGCGAACGAGATATCCAGCAACAAGAAGAAGGAAAAGGATTGAATAGAAGAACTCCCGAGCATTTGTTAATCTCAGATGTGTCCATATCAATGGAACGGGTGACTCATTATTTCGATGAATCATTTCTTCGGACAGAAGGAGATTCTGGAAACACTTACTCGAAATCTCACTTATCAGACTCGAAATCTTACTTTTCAGAGTCAGAGTCCATTGTGGAAGAATCTTCTGAGGAATTGGCCATGATATATCTGATACATGCATAATATCTCTCAAAACGGATACAAATTTGTGCCTGCTACTTAGTATCCTTAGTATCGGCAATGGTTCTGAAAAAATCTCTAAAAGGGTGGTGAAATTTAGATATTTCCACCCTGTCGAAGTAAGGAACCATGGCATATATGTTTGGAAGAGATTCCATTTTGAGAGATTGAAAAGAGCACTATCTCGTTGAAAGGTTCTA